TGTTGGTTCCTCCAGCAACTTTTGGTTCATGTCCTCCGTCACTCGCGACTCCAAACCACTCAGTGCTTCATCAATAACCGTGGGCAGGCTCGAAGTAAAGATGTTCTCAAAGTAGTTAGTTATAATTGCTTCCACTTGCCCCGGGTCCGTAACCCAGCAACCCGCATCATCTTCAAGCCCTTTGATAGTATTTCGCCGTCTTCGCGAGCTAGCTTTATGATGAAAGTATGAGGTATTTTTGTCCCCATCTTTTAGCTCGTTCGCGCGCGCTCGGGCATGCCAATAAGATTCCTCCATAAGGTGCAGCTCATCCAACTCCAAAGAGACCCGTTTACAATGTTCAATATTATTGCTGTCCATATCTCTTGATTGCAGCCTGCTCAATAGTTTTTCAGCTTTGCGAATGCGCTTACGGAGCGCCCCAAAAGTAGCTTTAGCCCACTCCCCCAGCTCTGGCCGCACACCTTGCCAGCTTCACGTGCGCCATCTCACCCGCGCTGCCTTCCCACGCAGCTCGCACCACACCTTCACATTCCACCTTGGACAACCAAAAGAAAGGCCTCAAACCTAAATAACTTCTCCTTACTCCGCACTTCGTTAGCTCGTCCAGCCTTCAACATTATTGGTGCGTGGTCCGATCTGTGAATAGGAAAATGTTGTACTTCAACGCAAGGAAACATCAAGCTCCACTCATCGCACCCGGTCCAACCTTTCCCGTATCATTGTCCCCGGGGATAGACCCCTCTGCCAAGTGAAAATACTCCCTTTATAGCCTAGATCACGTACTTCACAATCATCCATCGCACCCCTAAAACCATCCATACACCTTTCACTCCTCTGCGCCCCCCCATCCTTCTCAACATCACTAAGAATTTCATTAAAATCCCCAAAGAAAAGAATAGGCAGGGAACTCTCTTGTTTAAGGGACCTCATTAAATCCCATGTTCGAAATTTATTGTCCCGCTCCGGCCACCCATACACCCCAACAGCTCTCCACGTGGCATTCCCCTCCGTATCCAACACTTCCACAGCAAAATGGTGCGCCGAGAAAGACACTGTACGAACCTCCATGTCCTGCCACCAGAACCCCATGCCACCCGCATTACCCTCACTACTAACACAAACGCCACTCGAAAAACCACACTTATTTCGTACCACCTCCAAAGCATGCGCATCCACCATCGTCTCCATTAAAAAATATGACGATATTTGGCCTCTCTCTCCAACATCTATCTCGGAGAGAATTAACTGTTCGAGGGTTGCCAAGCCCTCGACAGTTCCAACTGAAGATTTTCATTGTTGTTCGCGGGGTGGGTTATGAACCACCTCCGCTACTTCATGATAAAAGGACCCATAGCCATGCTCAACCGCTGGTCTACCGCGTGAATCGCCATTCATTATGCTCCGAGTTATTAATTACCGCATCAATGTGATTATGGGAATAAGATTGAATATCCACATCCCAATCATTTCTCCACAGTAATGCAACTCCACCTCTTCTTTTCCTCCCTTCACCCATGCACCCCACGGCCAACATGCCACTACACTTCAGTTTTGTTTTGATTCGCTCCATCTCATACTGGCTTAACTTAGTTTCTTGGAGAAAAATAAAAAAGGGATTTTCAGTGAACACAATGCGTTTTAACGCATTGACTGCATGCATGAGGGCTCCCCAAACCCCTGCAGTTCCAGGTTAGGACACACTTCATTGCTCACCGAGAGCCCATGGTGTGGGGCCCGCCACCTTCACGTAAGCATCTTCACCAGCCTGTTCTTCCAGCGTTGCAATCTCAACAACTCGTTTTTTGATAATAGATGGTGCATCCATCTCCATAGGGTCATCTCCTTCCTGTGTTATCTCTCTATCTTTTCTAATAGAGCCCGACAAGTCACTCCCCTTGGCAGAAGAGATAGGACCTGCTTTTTGTCCATTTTTTCTTCTTTGCATGCGATTTAGCTCCTTCCTCCTTTCCGCCTACGTTCACAAAATTATGCTCATGGGAGACTTCTTGGGATTCTGTAGTTTTGTTAGTTACAGAATTCTCTTGATAGCGGTTATCGTCACCCTTTACTGCATTCTCCAACATATCATTCTTCACGGGGGTGTTCTGAATTTCCGCTTCATTCACCTCATGGTTCTCATGAATTACACAGACATTCAATTTGTCCAGGACCTCTGACACTTGTTCCTTCGATAACGTCTCTTTGTTCACTTTGGGTTTCGTAACAAAAAGGCCCCTAGCACAATTAGGAGCCGAATTATCCCCTTTCTCGAAATCCTTGGCCCTACTGTGCTTCCATGGAGAGGCTTTGAGCCACCCACCATAACATAACTGAGGATCCTCCTCATCTCTAAAGTCGTCACAATCCTTAACACCATGACCGACCTTACCACAATAGAAACAGAATAGCGGTGGTTTCTCATACTTTACATCAAAGAATTCTTCAATGCCACCTCTCATCTTTACTCTCACCTTTTGCAGCGGTGGTCTCCGGACATCCACTAAGACCCTGATCCTTATTGATTTATCAATTCCAACAGAACCCGAGCTATCCATCTTAACATAGGTACCAATTTTCTTCCCCACAGCTTCTACATTAGCAGTATTCAATCTCCCCTTAAAAGGTCAATTAGAAACCCTAACCCACATAGGTAATTCAAATAACTCCATATCCGAGGGTTTAATATTACCGTCGATTTCTCCAAGTAGAAAAGCATGTCTATTAAAGTGCCATGGTTGTCCATCAAGAACCCTATGCTTATCTTTCCAATGGTAGAATTGAAAGACAAACATATTCTTCCCGATGTTGCTGATATCGAGTCCGTGCTTGGGTTGCCATACGTTCTTAATTGTGGTCATGAAAGCATTGGCATTAATATTACGACCTGTCCAGATCTTGCCCACTAGTCCGAGTTCAACCCTAGCCTCTTCTTCAGCCCCATCGTCAACCCATTCTATCGCCTCCTCATCATTGCCAATACTCAGGTTGCTAGTATCTTCCCGTTCATCCTCATCGCCTTTTCTATTTTCTCCACTAACCTTTGTAATTGTTCTTTGATCTCCCTCCTCACTCGACCCTTTTTAATTGGAAGACAGAATTGAATCAAAAAGCTCGAGAGATCTCGAGAAGAAGCCTTCAAAAGAGGATGCCCTAGTATTCCCCTAGACAAACCCTCCCAAGGGAAACCCTAGAGGGAACTTAAAGACTTATTCCGGGATCTATTATCATCTTGTGGAAAATCTCCCCTCTTACTCTCCGCTTTCATGTCCATCAGAGAGAGCTCGCGCATCTTTTCGTTCATCAGCCTAACGTCTGTCCCGATGCTAGAAGTGGAAGGTGATCCATAATCAACGCAGCTTGTTTCAAAGACATCTCTCTCCATTTCGTTAGTGATTATGCCCCAGCGAGGAACTTTGATTGGTCATATATGGAACTCGGATTCCTTCTCCAACCCCTTTCTCTCCCCCTACTCTATGATCTCAGGCTCTCCCTCAAGGTCTGTTCCCAAGTAGGGGTTTCGGTTCAGAAGGTGATCAACCATAAATGAATGGGGCTAATCCCGTGGATGCTGCTTACCTAGATGCATAAGATAGGTGAAATCCATGCAATTAGATGCTGCTTAACCTAGAATTCAATATTGTAGAAAAGGTAATTCCTATTTGTTGGATACAAGTATGGAAGTGTTTTTTTTCTTTGAAACGACTAGCCCTTTCCTCTCGAAAAGAGCTCTATAACAGTAGTTAAGGATAGATACCATAGGGAATTTCCTTACAATCTTGTTAAATAAATAGGATTGAAACCCGGCCATTCCTTTCCTTCATTAGCTACTAACTGCATAGCTACATTCATTAGAAACAAGAAAGGAACCTTGACTCTATCCTAAAAAGAAAGAAAACAATGCTAATCCAACAGCAAAGATAGGTTGTTGAGAAAAGTCGTTAGTGATCAATAGCAGCATTAGCAGCATTGAAAGCAAGAGATAGGGAACTACAAGGGTAAGCTAGTTCATATTCTATGTCCTTAGCTACCTCCTTTACTCAGAATTAGGAGAAAGAGAAAGAAACAGGGAACTACAAAAACTACAAAAACTACAATAGCTACAGTAGCTACAGTAGCTACAGTAAAGAATAGGAAGCTAATTTCTTATTCTATCCCTAAGCTCTTTCCGAGACTTCAATCCCAATTTCATCAGTCTTGCGAATTGGATTGAAATAAAATAGAATAGAATATTGTTTCAAGTAGCAAAACTCGTAAGATAAGAGAAAAAGGTTCGAAGACTGAGGCGATAGACTCAGTTTAGTAGAGCTGAATAACGTCGTAAAACGACTCAGTTTCGAAGACTGAAGTAGCTAAGATAGACTCAGAAGCGAAGTTTAAGACCATAGATTGCTTTTCGAAACCTGCACACATGAGAAGAGAAGAAAAATGAGTATCGACCGGGAGGTTGAGACATGAATACCTCTTTTCGGTTAAGTGACCCTGTAGAAAAGCGTTGTTGACATCCAATTGACGAAGAGTCCAGCCATGGTATAGAGTAATACTCAAAGACGAATAGTGATAGGCGGGCTGAATCTATCAAAATAATCAATCCCAGGCCGCTGATGAATTGGCAACGAGGCGAGCCTTGTACCGCTCAACACTGCCATCAGGTTTCCGCTTAACCCGAAAGACCCACAACAATCTTTTGATGAGGAGATGATGGTACTAGTTCCCAGGTGCCATTACGAATTAATGCATCAAATTCAGCAGACATGGATGGTGGCACTAGGATCTGCATACGAGGCTTTTGGTGTGCGGACGTATGTGACCAATGCACTTATGCTGCCTTCACTCAAAGGAAAGCACTTTCAAAGAAGCAAGGGATGAAGGAGAGGTAAGCCTGTCTTAAAATCGATTAACTAAGCTAGCTTAATTCTTGAACTACTTGAACTAGAGGAGCGGTACGAGCGGCTTACTACAAAAGAAAGGCTATTTGAGATGCTTTTTCCAGGCCCAAGTACTCTGACCCATGAGACCGATTAAGGAAGACCTGCTCGCCCTCATTTGGAAGTATTGCATGCACATCCATCCCTCCTTCGAACTTGAAAGGCTGGACTGCGGGGGCGGGAAAAAGAGCACACAGGATTGAGAGGCGGTCAATCGGGGAATGGAGTAGGCGGAAGAAGAGGATAAGGATTTGATCCAGCCACACCACTGGTTTCCCTACGGCTACCTTGTTGCGAAAAGAGGGTCAGCTATATTTCGTGGATTTTGCCACTCCCAATTCTCAACCCCGACCTACACAAGTGGTTTTAGAATCCACATTTTGAAAAGTTATTTTAGGTTCTTAGTAGCAGTCGGCGACCCTTTCCTCTTTCTTTTACTTCACATAGCTTTTCGTCTCCCCCATGAGATAATCACTGATCTGCCGTGGTTTCTTTGCCAAGGTATGTAATGAATTAGATCTGCAGAAGCCCATCTTACCGGGTGTTATGATTGGTGAAGGAAGCAATGCCTTCTGGAAGCGCTTCGAATATGAGGGCCTACCTACAATCTTTTTGTTGTGGTAAGATAGGCTATGAGCTGTAGGACTGCACTGAGATGCCAGATGAGAGATAGTGGAAAACGAGTGACTCTTTGGGGGCTAGCATGAACAGAGCCTTTGAGAAAGAGAGTCTTGCCCCTCCCCTTCCTTATTACTCCATAGGGCAGCGAGGAGCATGCTGTGGAACCAACTACCACTGCATTGCGCTCGAACAGTTGAGCGGCCGCCGGCCAGCAACTTCCGCGCACAGATATAGATTCATTCTTCGTACCTGGTCCAACTTCACAACCCTTCGCGGGTTGGTCAGAAGTCAGTCTTGTCTGGTAAGACGGAATTGGACAAAGAAAAGAGAGTGCTCGACCGGAACAACGGCCGACAAAGACCGTAATTACATAGATAACAGCTCCTCCCCTTCTCCGTCTTTAAGGCTTTAAGGCGAGAACCATATGGCGGCTGGAAAGAAAGACGACCTCACCTTCTCGTAGATGGTGTCAGTGAGAGCGACTTTAGTATCCCCCGTTGACCTTCTTTTGTAGATAGAATCTTCAATGAGTGGAAACAAGCAACCTTACTAATAAAGGTGCTTGTTGAGTAAGGCCGGCTTTCGAGCCCAAGCCCCTTGTATAGGTTGGGTGCTTGAGCGCATGTTTCTCATATCGATCAAGGCTTTCCTTGAGTTTTCAATAAGGGGCGCGTTAGCACTCCTGCAAGAAAACGGCCTAGCTAACGCGCGCCCTTACGTTTTCTTCGCTTGCTCTGCAGTACGAGCCTCATACAGAGCCGCGCCCCTTTAATATGATGAGAAGAAGAGGGGCCGCCCTCTTTTCTTTTCCGCACCAATCCTTATTTACTACTATATCTTTTTGGGGGTGTATAGCTCAGTTGGTAGAGCATTGGGCTTTTAACCTAATGGTCGCAGGTTCAAGTCCTGCTATACCCAAACCTACCCTATACTATTAGTAAGGATTAGTAAGGATGCGTAGTAGCGTTCAAAGATCACTCTTTGGCCTTTCTTTTATATATTCTTTGTCGCGGGAGGAAACAGCTTTTCACACTTAAGGGTCGGGTACACATGATAACAAGGAAACCGCGTTTTAAGCAACGATCATGCCAATGTAATTTGTTTTGTTTTAGTCCTGATCAATACATTAGTTGTTTGCCCACCCGGAAAGGAGAAAATGGCACGATAGAATTCCGGTTAGGCTGTTGTCGGCGCTGTGGGACCTTTGTTTGATAGTCCCAGGTATTATTCCCCCCTTTCTATTCTAGAGCGAGATGGGAGATGGTAGCCACCAGGAAGTAGGTGGGGAGGGAAATGAAGAAGTCAGTACATGCAGGAGGTATGTAACCAAAATAAGGAGAGATTTAGTAGGAAAGTGGAGTATCCTTTGCGGCTTTCGCCGAGACTGTTTTAAGCACATTCGTTGATTCCTTCTGGCCGGTCAGTCAGAACTTCCAAATTTGAGTAAGTGCTTTAAGCTCTTTTCGTACACTCAGAGTCTTCCCTTCTCTCTTCTTCTATAGTGCACCTTTCTATTCTAGTACACCGCCGATAGACTTTTGCTCCTCAACTAGGAGGGTTTCGGATGAACTTCTTGCATTCAACCAGTTCCCTAAGGAGACTTTGTGACTACTATGTCTCACCAGCCCCATGTAACCCACTTTCGGGCGGGGCAAGCCCACTTGACGGAAGCTCTGGGATTGGACCCTTGATGAATCAAAGTCAACCAAAGCACCTACTCGAGCGGAGAGACAAAGACGGTTCTCTACGGAATCAAAGACGGAGATTCTCTCAAATTTCTTATTATATAATAGAATTCCAACGCAAGTTCATCCTCTAGAATCACATCGGAGGAAGGCAGTTCTTATCAATGGAGCAGTCTACCGCACCGTGGGGATAAATCGTCCTTTTTGCTCCAACACCGTTTCAATTAGGCTAGCGTCAGGGGTGGCTAAAGGCAATCTTATAAGACCGATCTCTATCCTATCAAATTCCCCCTAAACAGAGAAGAGCAGAAATTCAGCAAATCAGCAGTCTTATAGGCGCTGTGTTGTAAAGACATGCTTTTCGAACTCTAGTAGCTCATGATCCGGTCTCAGTAGGTTCCGGGCAAACCGTAGTCATGGGGGAGGTGTCAAGCTTGATTGGTCTCCCTTTCTCTTTTGTTATAATGGAAACTATTGCAAAGATTGAATCTTGCTCCCACGGAAGACCGAGAAGACGAATGAATCCAAACCAGGGCCCTGGAAAGCACAACCGTCTCTAGAGATCCATTTTTTCTCCATTGCACTTTATTTGACAAAGAAATAAAAGAAAATGCTGCTCTATTCTCAAGGGCCCCCATCCAGATCTGCTTTCTATTTCGGTAGTCTGGTATGTGTAAGTTATACCAGCCTTACAACTAGATTTAAGGAGTTCCATTAAGATAAAGTAATCATTCATCTTCCATAGCTGACGTAGGCGTTCAGCCAAAGCATCAACCGTTCAGTTGCTGAAAGTATAGAGATAAGCTTTCCCCATAAGCTTACCTTCCCAAGCCTTCCTTTTATGGTTCAATACCTTATCTGGGACAAGCACCCGATGAAACTGACTGAATCTCGTATCACTGCCAACCATTTGGTGGTAAAGAAAAAACCCATTTCCCGAATGAGGCCTATTTCTTCGTTTGCATGAAATATATCCAACCAACGTGCAACCTCCTTATTATCTTGACCTGCAGGTTCTCCTGCAACATCTTTTAACTGTTCTAGCGCAGAGCTCCTTTCATCTCCTATATCTTATTCTTAGAGCCCAAGTTTCGACACAAATTATCGGCCTAACCCAGTTGGATCCGTGGATGTCTCTGCTACTTGCTGACAGTCACTCTTCATCTTCTCCTCTTTTATCTGAGCTTGATTCTGTTAATTACAAAATAAATCCTGAAACTGGTCATAAACATACCATCCAATAATCACTCTAAAAAGAAGTTCCACTAATCCCTTAGCTAAACAGAAGCTACTAAATAATGCTCACCTGACTACGACTACCTGTCGATGTGTCAAGCTGATACAGTTCCTCCCAACACTTCGCTTTTTCATTCTCTGACGGAGTCCCGCTCGCGTTTCTGATTTTGATCAGTTTCTTTCTTTTAGAATTCTAAAGTTTTCAAGAGCATTTTCATGACATAGTCCAAATTAGCTTTTTTAGTAAGGGTGAAAAAGACAGGCTTGTTTTCTTTAAAAAGCTTCCCGCTCCTCCTAAAAGACAAGAACTAGAAGCTAGTAAAGAAGTTTAGATTCTAGCCATAGCTTAAATTTCCTATATTTTAAAGAGGACCTCCCTCGCTCTGTCCCCGACTCTTGTGAGCCTGGTGCCTTACTATTGGATTGGCGCCGTTCTTTGCCTGAGCCTGTGAAGCGGTAGAAATGATCGCTACCATCTTGCACTCAATCGAAAGGACCCGTGCATTAAAGATATAAAGGATGAGGCTTTCGATCAAAAAAGCTGGGACTCCCGAAGTGCTAGCCGACACACGGATTCCTATAGACAACCATAGTTATCGCCTCCTCTCCTTATTCATTCTATAGGGCGAGTCCTTTCGTTCCGGGAAGCAAAGGATGTCGATGGGTTTTCAAAGTCAAAACCAAAGCAGATGGGTCCATTGATAGATACAAAGCCAGGTTGGTGGCTCAGGGGTACACTCACTCAAGAGTATTGGCTTTATTATGAGGAAACCTTAGCACCAGTAGCAAAGTTCAGTTCGAACCCTTATTGCTGTTGCTGCCGCTATAAAATTGCCTATGTATCCGCTGGATGTCAAGAATGCTTTATGTAATGGAGGGCGTTGGGTGTGGAAAGGGCTAAAGGTGGGGAAGGCTCTGACAAGACCTCACCCCGACTCTAACTGGGTTCAATCACTCTATATAACCAGCAGCTTTCCGGAGGCAGGCCGTCGGTTATCTCCTTGGGTCGTCTTACCTGGACCCCCGCATTTCTCCCAGCTCTCTGCGCAGTTTGTTGTTGTTGTTCGGGCTGAATAGTCTGTCTTCGAAGGATTTCATCAAATCAGACTTTTGATCGGCTAGGGTGCCTGATCCAGCGTATTCGTGCTGTCCAACACGAAACCGAGAGACGGGACGCTTTGCACGCATCTCTTTGTTGATATACGTAATAAGATTATGGCGAACGGTCCCTCTTCGGGTTGTCTCAATTCCCGATAACGCCTGCGCCGCCTGGGTACGCGTCTGGATCTGCCTCGGGCTTTGTCTTTCTTTCTATAGGATCTGCTGCTCCAACCGTATCTACTTGTGATGCACCTGGGTTGGTTTGGCCTCTTCCGTAACCCTTTCCGCTGATGGTTATGGGTAAACCACAGTAAAGCAGAAAGGAAAGCCTCTCGGAGAACGTTTTCGTCGTCGTTAAAGCCGAGAGAGAAGTCTCTAAAGCCGCTATGGTCTGGGCTCTCACTCACGTCGTCCGTCCCGGGGACTCCATTACGCTGCTCGCCCTATTAGCCGGCGGCAACCGTGGTAATTCATTAATTTCAGCCAGTCCCGGGTTATATATTGTACGGCGAAACTCGCTAATAGATATCTGTTTTCTCAGGAACCAGACCTGCATGCACGAAGAAGAACATATATCTCTGGTCATATTCTTGTGGAACTTCTGTCGTCCCCTTCATTGTGGTTCCTCGGCCCTGCTAGCCATTTGCTTGCTCGAACTGTACACATTCAAAGAGGGGGCAAGCTAAACAAGCAAGCAAGCCATCCAAGTTTATAGAGTCGGAGGTTAGAAAGAACTTGGAGATTTCCCTGTGACTAACTTAGCGCACTTCCGGTGGTAGCCATTGGGCTAAGTCTCTATAAAGAGCCACTCACATATTTATTTATAGTTCGGTGTGAGATCAGCTAAATTAAGCTACGCTCATCATTTATGATCCACGGCTCGCTCAATTAGAGCACTAACTACTTCCTACTTCAAAGGAATTCGCTCCAAAGACGCTTTGAATCGCTCTGCTGGGACGATCCGGTCGAGAGGTTGTCCAGTCATCTCGGTGAGGAATTTCGCTATGCCACCCGCTGACCTTACACTGTGAGTACTGCTGTAGCAAAGCCAACGGGAAGATCAGTCCCAGGGCTCAATCTATCTAGGCTGCCAGCCAAGATGAAGATGGATTGAAGGGCTTGTCAGGGAGCTTCATAGGGAATTTCCGGATCCCGGTGCGTTTTCCTTCGGTCGGCCTGTCATCGAAGGATGTTAGCAAAATCAGAAGAACTAGAGGCTCGGGTTGGTCAAGCGAACTGATTCATTTAATTCTTCGCCTAGTCTTAGCACCCGCACAGTAGAGGGGAAGAAGCATTCCCTTTCCGACAAAACGCGAGCGTCTTGCCGCTGGGTAAAGGCAATAGGAGGAGTGAACCCGACCACTTCACGCTGAGGTTCATAAAGGTAAATCCGGCCTCCTTGATCCTCGCCCCAAAGCCAACGCATGAGTTTGGTGCTCTCCATTAACCGCTCAAATCTTGTGCTCAATGAGGTCCCGGTACCTTCTTCTTGGAGCTAGGCTAAAACTCGTCCACATCTCCTGTCCGAACGATCATCTCCCGTCGTCCTTCCGGCTTGCTATCTCTTTATATCATATCTCGAATCCCTCGTGATGGTAGGACTCTCTCTTCGCCTTGGCTGCTGATTAAATTGAAGACATCCTACCTTAATACAAGCACTAAGCAAGTACACTATCTTACTCTATCAAGTAAGCGACTACATACCTTGAAAGACAGAGTGCAGTTGCATCGATTAACCTCTTTGGGTTAGGGAATGGTAAGATATTCCTAGTCTGATAGAGTCTATTGCGCGCGTGAGAGCTTTCTATGCTTAGCGCTAGGAGTGGCACTTGCCTTCGTTGGGAGAGGGGTCTTCGGAGGAAAGAAGAGTTGTACCGACTATTAGCATAGAATAAAGTGAAGTCCCGCGCTTTGGCTTAGTCACTCTCTCGTCGTTCCTGAGAGCGGATGTCAGGATTGAACAAGAAGAGTTGCTACGTGTAACATAAAAAAGACTTTTTTCTAGGGCTTCCTCTAACAAGAGAAGAAGCCGTTAGCAGTTCAGGTTAGGGTTTCGGTTTAATACCTATCGCCCTATTCTGATAGCAGAGTAGTGTGAAAACCAATAAGATAAGTATGGGCGATGACCTAGTCTTTCAAGACAGTCAACATCCGCAGTCAAGTGACCAGTTCAGTCATAGGTATTCGTTCTTTGAGTCGGTTTAGTTACAATCTCAGTCCACGGTGCATCCCGAGCCCCATTAGTCTCACTATCTTTTCCCTTTCCTCTCTCTTCTAGAGGGGGATGGATGGGAGGAAATCATCTTCTTCGCTAACCGCTCTCTCTTCACGCTCTTTTTAATCTCTGCTCTCTTCGTCCTTTATCTCATTTCGTAGAAAAGTAAGAAGGAGGAAATCTATCAGCCGTTCTAGTGCTGAAGCGGAATGTCATGCTATTTGACTAATTTCGGAGATTTATATTGGATTAAGGGGTGGTTCTTTCCACACCAACCCCTCTTTATTGTGATAATCGAAGTGATGTACTTTTCCCATACGAAAATTCGATTATTATATCCATTAATAATACAGCTGGATCACAGGAAAACATCAGTCATTCCTTAAGCTTCTAATAAGCGACTCGCTACGCCCCTCTTAGTCTCAGTTTTGACTCTTCTTCCCCGCCGTCTATAACGTCGGTCTTCTTTCCTGTGTCTACCGATATTACCCAGTCTGAGAATCTGAGTCTTGCAACTCAGCTCAGCTCTTCGACCCACAGTTTGATAGATTAGACCGATCAAATAGAATAGATAAGATAAGGTAATCCTCTCGTTTGATAGGATTTTACCAGATTTACCTTATTCATGTAAGAATCCAATCTATAGTATATGCGTCGGTTCGAAGAGCTTAGTCTAGTATATGCTAAGGACTAGGATAGGATATGGGCTCTTTCTAATTTGAGCAATATCCAGCGAATCCTGGCACCAGTTCGATGTTCCGCAGTTGATGAGCTTCTTTGCCGAGAACCACTCATGACTGGTGTTAAAACCAACACAGGCTTATATTCTTACAGAAAATCAACCTATAAACGGTAGTTAGCTTGTATCTATGAATCCAATCTAAGATACCTGTCTAGTCCTGGGTAGAGACACCCATACGGAAGTCTCGGGAAAAACACCCACTTTTTGCTTCATGTGAAAATAGAAAGAATAGGATGGTAAAAACACCAAAAAATCCACTTTTCAATCTTAGTTGGATTCCCCACTTCGTGGAATCGAAATCAATTAATCCTTCTGCACGAGCGGCCTTAGTGGAATTTTGGACCAAGGTCTTCGAAGACCTATTACTTTGTGATGTTTTCTCTTCTGATGAAGTTTCTTTGGACGAGGAAAGTCGTATCCAAGAGATTTTCAAACAAAAAGAATTCTATGAATTCAAAATGAAAGAAGAATTTAAGGAAAGAGTCTTTCAAATGTTGGAAGACGGTAAAAAAAAGAAGCTTAGCTATAAAGAAAAAAGAGAGCTCCAACATAAGATTGAAAGCCTGACCATGTCCTACAACGAGGAGAGCATCTATCATACTCAACCTGAGTTGATGAAGTTGTTCATGAACAGTCATTTACCGAGTGCTCAGGATTTCCTGACAGGGAAGTTCAAATTCCAGAAAACTTGGGATAACCTTTCTAGGGTTAAGAAGGTTCCTTATTCTAAAACTCATATAGCTGAAGAACCCAGGTTTATAGGAATCTTCTAACAGAGGAGGAGCTGAAACTTCTCTCTTGTTTTGGAACTCATACGCTGGAATGGATATTAATCCATGTGTTAAGTAGTTTATTCAGTGTTGAAACTAGCGTAAGATGTGCTTCTCTGATCGAAAAGATTGAATGTCTGGTGCGTCAAAACGCCCGTATTATGGGTAGCAAGGGTAGTCAACCCAACGGGCAAATGCCTGAATCTGAGAGTAAGATTCCTTCTAAAAGAAAAAAAGCTCTTCGCCCCCATCGTCTATCAACTTGGGTCTTCGTTCCCGCCGTCTATACTATACGTCGGTCTTCGATCCGGCGTTTTTACCAACTTGGGGCTCCGCCCCGGCGTCTCTACTAGACTTGGTTCTTCAGACCTGCGTCTATCAACGCTACTGAAGCTTCGCTACTGAGTCTATCAACGCTACTTCAGTCTTTGAATCTTCGCCTATCGGCTCAGCGTTGTTCTACTAAACTGAGTCTATCAACTCTACAACAGTCTTCGAAACTGTGTCTAACGACCCAGCCGCCCTTAACTTATAACCGAGTCTATCTCAGTCATTCAGCAGCCCTAATGCTCTTGTGTCTGGTTTTTACCCCAAGTTATTTAGCCTAACGGCCCTAACAACAGTCTTCGAAACTGAGCCTATCGGCTCACCGCGCCGCTGAGTCTATCGCCTCAGTCTTCGAACCTTTTTCTCTCCTTTTAGTGTTAGTGGCCAAAATTCTCCTTGCCTTTCATTGTTTGATCGAGCTGATAGCGTGCATGGCCTTGGGCGAGTGTATTGACTATAGAGCATACCAACACCGAGCATAAAGGCTTGTAAGTGAGCGCATTTGCTCGAGCGAACGTATTTCTTCTCTTTTTCTTTGGCTAGTCCCCGAAAATGCCCGTTTTTTGAGAAAGTTGGGATTCTCTTCCTGAAAGTGCGAACGTGAAAGAGCAATCGTGCCCCTAGGTGATCATCAGTTAGCCGTGAAGAACACAGGTAACCTTACTTATTCGTGAAAGTCAGCTCTGGCTTTCGGCTTCTATTCTGCCGCTGTTCGTATTAGTTATTCACGATTTCTGCCTTTAATGGTATCGGATAGGGGCTTCCTCGAACTATCCATAGCTGGAGCTTACTATAGAGCCGTAAAGAAGCATCCAACCCAACTAAGTACTCGTGTGCTTATGCGTTCGTTGCCTTTCTCTTATATCCGTTTTTCTTTTATGACTTGCTGGATTTAGCTATCGCGCTTGCTTGAAAAGCCGATAAGAGTCTAGGATTCCTCTATCTTTTTTTTTGCTATCTACGAACGTCAAAAGATGTGATGTGGTATCTTACTTATCTTAGTCTTAGAGATTGGATCTTATTCAAATGAAAATGAAAAGCCTACCCATCCCAGCTATGAAATCAGTAGAAGGAACACAGCCGATTCGGAAACATTCTCCGATTCCTCTACAGAATATGTTTGAGCAAAAGAAACCGACTCAACAACAAAGACAAGTGGTAGCATACTATGTTTCCTCATAGGATTAGAAGACAGAATCAGATTCAGCGTTATATCATCTCAAATTCTTCTTTTTCCGTTTTCTCGGTATTTTTGGCTGCAAGTCCTTTTCCGCTCGGAGATGGCATCAGAAAACTAGTCCGTTTCCGTTTTACCGGTAAAAAAGGTAGGAAGTCAATTTCCGCTCGGAGGCGGGATTTCAAATTCTTCTTTTTCCGTTTTCCCGGTATTTTTGATAGGAAGTCAATTTCCGTACTACGATTGGATCTAAAATCTGCATTTTTGCGTTTTACCGGTAAAAAAGGTAGAAAGCTAAGTAGTATGAAGAATAGAAAGATCGGAAGAAGCTGTCTTTTCTTCTTCAATATCATAAGAGAATCAAGGTGACCTTGGAAAGAAAGGCTACCCAGCTAGTTTTGGAGATACGAACTCTCGAATCAAACTAGTCCGTCTAGTCAATAAAGATTGATGTTTCTCGGATTAAGCCCTTCAACAGCTAAGAAGAAAGATTTGATAACAGCTAAGAAGAAAGGTTGTTCCATGCATTTTCGGAAGCTGGGACGATCGGATGAGAATTCTATTCTATTTAGTATAAAAAATCATAAGAGAATCAAGGTTGGGAAGTAGTACGCCCGGTTCACGAGGTTCTACCACTGCAGGACCCAATCATAGTCAAAAGAAGAGTTTGATCCTGGCTCAGAAGGAACGCTAGCTATATGCTTAACACATGCAAGTCGGACGGGGGGAAGAAGCGGGGTAGAGTAATTGGAAAACTCATTAGGCTCATGCCCTGAAGATTGCAGGTTCGAATCCTGCCCCCGCCTAAGAAGTGTTTTTTTCATTTTGAAAGAAATGCTTAGCTAAGGTCTTCGAACCAAGTTGATAGACGCGGGTTCAAAGACTGAGTTTATAGACTCAGAGGCTTAAGGCTGAGGCGTAAGACTCAGATTTGAAGAGCGATAATATGCGTCGGTTCAAAGACCTTAGTATAGTATATGCGTCGGGGTTGAAAAGCTTAATATATACTATGTGGCGGAAGACAGGTTGGTTCGAGAACCCCTTGGTCAAAGGAAAGAGGGGTCCTTATTCCGGGACGGAGCCGTATGACGCGAGAGTGTCACGTACGGTTCCTTTGAGAAGGGTGTGATACCACCACCTATCAGGCCCGACGAGCGGTCCACGGAGCTGCATCCTTACTCACCTGGTCTATGCACATCGCTTTCTCCAGGAGGTTGGCCGCCTATCCTAGATCTTCCCATTTCCAAGAGGATCCCGGGCTCGATCTGGTTTAGTATAAAGGTGATTCTCTTTCTCTTTCTATATATATGGGTCCGTGCAGCATTTCCACGATATCGTTATGATCAATTAATGGGACTTGGCCGGAAAGTGTTCTTGCCTCTATCATTAGCTCGGGTAGTCGCCGTTTCTGGTGTTTTAGTCACCTTTCAATGGCTCCCTTAATTATGTGCGAGGAATTGCTCTATTGAGTAATGGGAAACGGGCTACTCCCCGAAAATGCCCATAGTTGGTTGGGGATTCATTCGCTTTTGTTGGTCAACAACCAACCATCTTTTCAAGTATCTGCTTTCACCACCATTTCTAGAGGCTCGACGGAGTTAAGGTTAAGCTGTCTGGAGGGACGAAAAAGAATAGAATGTGAGATATGAGAGGCAGAGGCCCACAGCGTCTTCCGCGTTTAGAATTTCCAATCTCCTTCACCGAGGCTTCCTCGCAATTAGAGAATCTAATACGGAGCCGCGGTAAGGAGGTGCCCCCGGGATGGACCGTGTCTGACCTTGTAAACGCGGTTACTGAGAGCCCGGTGGAGGCTCCAGCAATCGGCCGATACGATGTGTTCGACATGGCTCTCAATGGGAATCACGCCTGGCTGTGTGTCCAAGCGTGTGAATTCATCGATTTTTTGGTGGGTCAGGGCGTGTACGGGTCAGTGTGCTAAATGACACAATCTCATTCCCATTGTTTGTGGGGCAAAACTTCACTCACATCAAACAAAGGAAAACTCAGTTCAGAGGACACCGGGACGCTTTCCAAGTATCTTCGGGATAGGCCAGTTTCCGATGTGTCTGTCCGAACAGTAAAGGAAAAAATATCCATTTATTTTATGACAAATCTGGTTCGATGGCTTTTTTCTACTAACCACAAGGATATAGGGACTCTCTATTTCATCTTCGGTGCCATTGCTGGAGTGATGGGCACATGCTTTTCAGTACTGATTCGTATGGAATTAGCACGACCCGGCGACCAAATTCTTGGTGGAAATCATCAACTTTATAATGTTTTAATAACGGCTCACGCTTTTTTAATGATCTTTTTTATGGTTATGCCTGCGATGATAGGTGGATTTGGTAATTGGTTTGTTCCAATTCTGATAGGTGCACCTGACATGGCATTTCCACGATTAAATAATATTTCATTCTGGTTGTTACCCCCGAGTCTCTTGCTCCTATTAAGCTCAGCCTTAGTAGAAGTGGGTAGCGGGACTGGGTGGACGGTCTATCCGCCCTTAAGTGGTATTACCAGCCATTCTGGAGGAGCAGTTGATTTAGCCATTTTTAGTCTTCATCTATCCGGTGTTTCATCCATTTTAGGTTCTATCAATTTTATAACAACTATCTTCAACATGCGTGGACCTGGAATGACTATGCATAGATTACCCTTATTTGTGTGGTCCGTTCTAGTAACAGCATTCCTACTTTTATTATCACTTCCGGTACTGGCGGGGGCAATTACCATGTTATTAACCGATCGAAACTTTAATACAACCTTTTTTGATCCCGCTGGGGGGGGAGACCCCATATTATATCAGCATCTTTTTTGGTTTTTCGGGCATCCAGAGGTCTATATTCTCATTTTGCCTGGATTCGGTATCATAAGTCATATCGTTTCTACTTTTTCCGGAAAACCGGTCTTCGGGTATCTAGGCATGGTTTATGCCATGATCAGTATAGGTGTTCTGGGATTTCTTGTTTGGGCTCATCATATGTTTACTGTGGGCTTAGACGTTGATACCCGTGCTTACTTCACCGCAGCTACCATGATCATAGCGGTCCCCACTGGAATTAAAATCTTTAGTTGGATCGCTACCATGTGGGGGGGTTCTATACAATACAAAACACCCATGTTATTTGCTGTAGGGTTCATCTTTTTATTCACCGTAGGGGGACTCACTGGAATAGTCCTGGCCAATTCTGGGCTAGACATTGCTCTACATGACACTTATTATGTGGTTGCACATTTCCATTATGTACTTTCTATGGGAGCCGTTTTTGCTCTATTTGCAGGATTTTACTATTGGGTGGGGAAAATCTTTGGTCGAACATACCCTGAAACTTTAGGTCAAATCCATTTTTGGATCACGTTTTTCGGCGTTAATCTTACCTTCTTCCCCATGCATTTTTTAGGGCTTTCGGGTATGCCACGTCGCATTCCCGATTATCCAGATGCTTACGCAGGATGGAATGCCCTTAGCAGTTTTGGCTCTTATATCTCTGTAGTTGGGATTTGTTGTTTCTTCGTGGTCGTAACAATCACTTTAAGCAGTGGAAAGAAAAAAAGATGTGCTCCAAGTCCTTGGGCTGTTGAAGAGAATTCAACTACACTGGAATGGATGGTACAAAGTCCTCCAGCTTTTCACACTTTTGGAGAACTTCCAGCTATTAAGGAGACGCAAATCTAATGAAAGAGACGAAGGCTCGATAGAGACAAGTAGAGTATCTACACCTAACATAACAGAACATAACTCTTCTATTTTCTTCTCTAGTTAGCGAGAACGCTGTATGGGGGGTTATAGAATGTATTAACACCTTTTCTTTTTGACTTCTTTTATGATATTTTGACTTTGATCGAGAGCGGTACATTTCTCCCCAATATGAGATAGGTTGCAGCTATAGGAACCTTCATTTAAACAGTTTGGTGAGGGTGTGAGGCACCACCAGTATCATCCTGGCCTGTGTCAGTATCCATAAGCTCATCTGTTTCATCAATAATCTCAACACCATCTTCCCCAAAGTCCCCATTAAGGACTTGGAAAGGATTACCAGGCCTAGTAGTACTTCTCTGAGCCACAGTTCTTGTCTTCATGACCCACATTTGCCCTTGCTATATCCTCATTCAAATCCTTTAATCTTCTAGCCGCCGTTTCATTTGAGCCCACATTTGAATCCATAGCAGGTGGATGAACAGTCGCAGGCGCTGTTCCATTGGTTACTGTTCCTGACCCTCCTGAACTACCCACATTCAGACCCAAAGCCTGATTCAAAGCCAAAATTGCAGCATGCACACCAGCAGGTACCATCCCAGGACTTGGATGTACAAGGGGAGAGTCAACCAATTCCTCAGATGCCATTTCAGGGTTAGAGTTTGAGGGTGTTCTATTGTTTCCTGTCTGTGGGTTCATCTCTGGATTTTTTTCTTATTGAGAATGGGTAGAGTGTTCATTGGGAGTTGTTTGCTCTTTGTTAGCCGCAGCCTTCTTCTTCCTCACCATCTATTACGGATGGAGCACGATAGCAGCCCTAAACGTGCACCATAAACCCTAGAGAGATAAAGTGACTGTAAACAATTAAATGCATTGATGGGGTTCCATTCTGCAACTTTTAACACTCTAACAATTCCTTCAGACGAAAAAACTATATATAGTTAGGGATGCAGATCTAGAATATTGACCCTAACATCAGCGGAAGCCAAACGTAGTTCTCTTAGAAAGACTCAGTAGAGTAGTCCCTCCTTTTTGCAAAGTTTGTAATGTTGTGGGTCACAATTGTGACATTAAGAAGAAGGTGCAGGGTAAGACTCAGCAGGCAAAACCTCAGGTGGCCAGGAAATGGGTGCCTAAGAATGTTCAGCAAAAGGCGAATGGTAATCAAGGGGGTAAAGGTGCTGAGCAGATTCCTGTTGTGATTGCTCAACCTCAACCTATTGTGAAAGAGACTCCTATACAACCTCAGCCTCAGGTAACTTCAGATGATGATGGGGGTTGGAAAGTGGTGTCCAGGAGAACAAGAGATAAGGGTAAGAGGCCTCTCTTTGGGAGTGCTTCTATGTCTAATGCTTATCAAGTTTTATTGGAGGAGGATCCTATTGCGGATGAGCCTGATCCTGGTGGTGGGGTTCAAAGTCCCTATCTGTCCTGATGAGTTGACTCACTTGGAATGTAAGGGGGCTCAACGACCCTATTAAACAAAACAAGTTGAGGTTAAGAAGTTGTTGACTAATAAAAAGATCAATGTGGTTGGTCTTCTAGAAACCAGAATCAAAATTCATAATAAGAATAAAGCCATTAAAAGGTTTGGTCCTCATTGGAGCTGGTGCCATAATTATGTCCATTCTCCTAGAGGAAGAATTTGGGTTGGTTGGAAGCATTCTGTTCTGAGGTCCATCTTGATATTCTTCAGGTCCATGAGCAATTTATTCACTGCTATGTCAGCCTGCATAATGGGAAGTTTTCATCATTTCTGACTGTTGTCTATGGTTTGCACACAGTGGAGGATAGAAGAGGGTTATGGAGCCAGTTGGAGATTATTGCTCCTTCATGTCAAGGTGAGTGTTGGCTTACTGCTGGTGATTTCAATGCAGTCCTATACTCTGATGATAGGATTAATGGTTCTGAGGTGTCAGTGTATGAGACTGCAGATTATCAGGCTTGTTTGGATAACTGTGGCCTTTATGAACTTAGAAGTATTGGCAGTCATTACTCTTGGACTAATAAGGGAAATGGCCTGGGGAGAGTTGCAGAATAGATAGAGGATTTGGGAATTCAATTTGGATGCAGAATCTTGCTCATGTAGCTGCTGATTATCTAATGCCAAATATTTCAGATCATACGCCTCTATTTTTCTCTTGTATCACCACTGTTCAGGGTGGGGGCAGGCCCTTTCGTTTCCTTAACATCTTAGCTGATCACTCTGAGTTTCAATCTATTATTGATAGCTGCTGGGATGTGGAGGTTGATCAAAGGGGTGCTTTTTGGTATGCAAACCTACTGGGCTCCAATTTGTGTACTGCCTAAGAAGATCCTTAAAGAAATTGAGATGCATTGTAGGGTGTTTCTATGGACTGGTAAGGCTCAATCTTCTAGGAAAGCTTTAGTGGCTTGGGATCCAATTTGCTTGCCAAAGGTTTGTGGAGGTTGGAATGTGGTTAAATTAGCTGATTGGAACAAAGCTGCCATTGCTAAGCTGCTTTGGGACATAGCTAAGAAAGCTGACAATCTATGGTTCGAAGACTGAGTTGATAGACTAAGTTAAGTAGAGCTGAATAACGTTGTGAGACTCAGGTTCGTAGACTGGGCCGTTAGGCACAGGGGAGAAATAAGAGTATAGTATATGCGAAGGTTCGTAGACTTAGGCAAACAAGCCAAATGGAAAAGCTGTTGATTTCACTCATGTTGGGAATGTAGTGTTAAAGAACAATCTGAAGTTTAAAAATGTCTTGTATGTGCCAGAGTTTAGACTCAATTTGTTATCTGTGAGTAAGTTGATGAAACATGAGAACTGCAAGGTGACTTTCCATGCTGACATATGCATCATTCAGGAGTCACTTTCAAACAAAATGAAAGGAATTGGACAAGCCAAACATGGACTGTATCACTTGTTGAATGAACCTGTGGAGAAAAGACTATCTCAAGGCTGGGAAGGTTTGATGAGAGAAGGAGAGAAGAGAAGAATAATACTAAAATTGCTGAGAAGAAAGTCAGCTCTGTGCCTAGTAGAAGAAAAGGAAGTAGCTAAATAGATAGAATAGTAGACCAGAGCACTGAAGTTGTTATTGTCTAAAGGGTGGGGGTCTGCTGGTGTTATAGCAGCATTGAAAGCAAGAGATAGGTAACTACAATAAAGAGGAAAAGCTAATTGGAGCTTCACCTTCTCTATCGCAATCTGCTTGGCTCAATGAAAGTCTTTCCAGCGGGAAATGCTAGAGTAGGGGTAAAAAGAAAGGAACAACCAGATGCGCTGCCTGCTCCTGATAAGCAGATAAGGATGGTACGATGGGAACTACCTAGGCCGGTTCAAAGCCGATTGAAGCCCGAATCTCCCTTTGCCCCTTAGGCCCTGAGAAGAAGAGCTTCCTTAGGTGTAGCTTCCTTCTTTTTAAAGGGATACGCAGGAGTCCAAATGTTTGAATTGCCTACGAGCCTGCTCGGGGAAGAAATTCCTTCTTAATCAGAGTTGGGAATGTGCCATCTATCTGGCTATGAAAGAAAGAAGTCCTATGCGCAAGAAGAGAGACCATAACTCTCTGCCTTTCACTCTTAGAGGGAACGTGGCGAGCGGCAGTTCTTCCTGGTGTCTTTTTACCTCCGAGGGTTTATGGGACTTCCTGGCAAAGGCCGATCTACGATAGCCTATACATGAATTTATCATTTCTTATCATACGCGAATTGGATGATCGAAGCATACCAGCAATTTGAAATTCACCACTCGGGTACGAAGACAGGGGGGAATGCCGAAGTGAAATCCCCAAGAATGCCGGATGTAAGAAGGTGGGGAGTGAAGTAGGTCATCACTATCAGTAGTCACGCAAAAAGTAGCAACGACGCCCTTTGGCGAAGGGTCTTCCAAGCCCTGAGATCGCGGAGTGCTGCGCGCTTCATTAATAGGAGTTATACACTTACTAGAACAGCGGGGAGCTACAAAAGAAAAGAGCTCGCCAGAGGGAGCAATCCACCTAGTCTGAACGAATCGTTCGACTATGACCTGGTGACTCAATTCTATCCCTGCCATCATTTCTATGTACGACCTCCTACGTCTTTCTCCTGAAACCGGAAAGGAGAAAGGCAGTGGTCAAAGCTCTCTCGCAAGCCCCGAAGAAAGAGCCGAGGACAGAAGGAAAGCTATAAAAGGATGCCATGTTACACCAATGACCTGCTCCTGAATCTACAGCATGACAATAGTAGTCTTTCAGATAAGCAGGAGGAGCTGAAGTCCTAGAATCTTTCCTGATAGGTACTGCAGCAGAAGAACTTTCTGCTGTAATGGGAATTGTAGTACTAATGTCTACAAGTGTGTCAGGTGTGACTGCAGAAGCTGAATCAGTGTTATTAGATAATGGGGAAGAAGTTTCTGACTCATGTGGTACTAGGAAATCTGATTGATCTGGACCGGTTACAGGCTGTGTGGTCTGAGATGTAGAAGAGAGAGGTGAATCAAAAAAGGACAAAGTATGTAGGGGTTGAAAAATCTCAGAACTAACAGGCTGAGGAGAACCTTGTTGCACAGAATATTGGTATGGTAAGTGCCTTTCATAAAATATGACATCTCTTGTGACCACCACCTTGTTCTGTTCCAAGTTAAGCACCTTATACCCCCTTTTGGGTAACAGAATACCCAATAAAAACTCCAGCAGTGCCTCTAGGATCAAATTTGGTCCTGTGTACTCTACTTGTGGATATATAACACAAGCACCCAAACACTTTTAGGTGATCTAATGAAGCCTGTTTTTGAAACAATCTGTAATAAGGAGGTTTGATAACCAATTGACCTCGGTGGCATTCTATTGATCAGATAGGCACTAGTTAGAACACAATCTCCCCAAAACCTTTCAGGCACCTTAGAATGAAAGTATAAAGCCCTGCCTGTCTCCAACAAATGCCAAAGCTTGGCCTCCTCAACATCAGAAAGACATGCTGTTCCAGCACCAGTGTGAATTGAAACAAGTTACAAAGCAGAATTTACCTGCCATCATGGCATGTCCTGTAGTATCTTCAGATTGAGAAAGACTCACACCTTCATTTGCTTCTTGCTGGTTTTGCTTCTGCAAAAGACTCATCAACTGATTCAACTGTTCTGGAGTAATCTTCTCAGAAATATGGATATTGTTCCTTTCAGAAGAATGGTCAGAATCTCCATCATGAGCCACAGCTGCAACTCTCTTGTCCTTGAATCCTTTGAATCCAGGTGGGAATCCATTCAACTTATAACACCTCTCAATACTATGCCCTGGAATTTTGCAATGTGTGCAAAAATAATATGAACCAGCTCTTTTGTTCCCTGAGAATTGTTGTTTCTGTGAGACATTTTGTGTTCCAGTTCCAGTAAACCTTTGATTAGAATTCTGTCCACCATAACCACCCACCCTTAAATCCCTGAGATGGCCTGTAATTCCTTGAATCAGATTCTGCAAACCTCTTTTTTGCTGCAAAAGCCAATGATTCAGTCTGTGAACATTCTTGTATGATTTCCTTGTGCCTCTCTTCTTGAGCAAACAGCCTATAGACTTCAGTAATCTTAGGCAAGGACTCCATCATTAGAACATTTCCTCTGATAGTAGAAAACTGATCATGCAGTTTCATCATGAACTGCAGAACTCTATGAGTTTGCTCCCTCTCATAAATCCTCTTAGTCAAATTGCAGGTACAAGAATTACATGTGCAGTATGGAAATGGACTTACATCATGCATTTCATCCCAGATTGTCTTCATCTCAGTGTAGAACTCAGCTACTGACTTAGTTCCTTGCTTGATTTCATTCAGTTTCTGCTCCAAGGAGTAGATTTGTGCCATTGAAGCCACACCAAATCTTTCTTCCAGATCCTTCCATAACTCCCTTGCAGTTGGAAGACACAGAACACTTCTCTTGATTGTAACATCAAGATTTGCATGGATCCAGGAAATAACCAGATCATTACACCTCTTCCATGCCTTATACTCATCAGATCCAACTGTAGGAACTTGCAAAGAAAAGAACCATCCACAAATGAAACCTTGTTCTTAGCTGATAAGGTAATCAGCATAGAAGGTTTCCAGTCACCGTAGCCTTCACCATTCAATTTGACAGAAACTACTTGTTGAGCCAAAGAATCTGATGGATGAATATAGTAAACACTTGAAGGATCTTGATTCAAAGTTGTAGTAAACTGAGATTGATCATTTCCAACAGCCATAATTTTGCAGAAATTCAGCAATCACCAAAAAATGAACAAACAGCAAAATAACGAGAAGATCAGATAAACAATTTGCAGAAGAAGAGAAAGAACACTGAATTTGATCCGTTTGATCCGCCTTGTAGGCTGGTTTGCTTAAACCTGTGAGAGCTCTGTTCTCTACGTCACACCGTTCTTTTGCACCTCCCAGAATTCTATGGTCATGGACTCCCATATCATTTGGGTTTATGACAAAGTGAGAAGGAAGAAACGTAAGGTGACTCTTAGACTCTCTTCCAAAGGTAAGCGAGATCGTAAGAAGACTTAAGTCTCTACTTTCGTAAATTTCATCCATCAAAAGGATGCTTTAATAGCCATGAAGGTCATTTCACAAATGATTGAGATAAGAGCACCGATTTACACCGTACATGATAATTTCATTAGTAATGCCTTTTATAGCGGGTTCTTACCGTGCTCCTGCCTGGAAGTATTGAAAGATCTGGGTCCACCCCTTCGATTCATTAATTCTTTTATCTATGAAAATCTCATTAGACTCGCTAAAGATCGTGGTAATGATCAAAAGAATCTTGGCTTGGATGAAAAACAGTTCCCTGATAAGGTTCTTACAGAAGAGAATATAGACCGGTTATTTCCCTTTATTTTACCTGAAACCATAAAAAAAGACAAAGAGATAAAAAGTGTGGAGTGCCAACGTCTCTCGTTTTAAAACGTACTACTTCGGTCGGGTATACCCGCCTTGTATGCTGTGAGGATCCTAGCAGTGGCTCAAAGGATATGAAATGGGAAGATCATAAGAAGAAATGGGAGATGTTTTCTAGCCGGCTCAACGGCCTGTATTGTTTACATCATTAAATGAGTCCACTTATACCTAGGGGCTTCCAACAGCGGCAAAAATCTTCTTTGTCGTTGTTGATGACACGGATAGAGAAATCCGTGGTTCGACATCCCCATCCGGGACTAATAGTCTGTTCTCATTCTTTCCGTGATCCTTTCCCTACTTTTTCTTTCTTTGAGTTTATCTGTATTTGTGTTATGGACCCCCTTTTACTGTATGCTTCTCCTTCCATGGGCGTTCAATCTTACGCTAAATTCACAATCATTGTGAATATGAAGGTCTCATACGGTGACGAGATTGGATTTACGCTTGGAAGCGCAATCCCTTTGACCTACGAAGAAGGGAAATTCATTCCAAAGGGCAATGTATATTCACGCATTCTCAGTATGGTACGCCCCAATGGTGATAAGTATGAATCAGCTATAGTGACGGGTGTCACCCTGAAAATCTTTCTGGAAGGGAAAGTGGAAAATAGGTCCTCTCCCTCCCCTTTATTGCTCCATGAATAGAAAGCACCAGTACTCCTGATCTCAGCCAACTCCATGGCACTAAGAAAGTCATTGAAGTCCCTGGTCTCAGCATCAGAAACAGGTGCACCATTACATCTATCCTCACAAGAAAGAACAGCATTGAAATCCCCCACCAGCACCCAGGGACCAGCACAAGTAATAGCCCCCAAAGCCTGCCACATAGCCCTTCTTTGCTCAATAGTATTAAGACCATACACAATGGAACAGTGTATAATTTCCTGAGAAAAATGAGCCCGCAGAGTACAATGAATGAATTGCTCATGCACCTGCAGAATCTTAACCTCAACCTTATCAGAATTCCAACCCAACCAAACTCTACCTCTATGAGAGCACTCATAGTTAGTACACCATTCCCAAGCAACACCAAATTTCTTTTGAACTTTAGCAACATTATGCTGCTTTACCTTGGTTTCTACAATGCCAACCACATCAACTGAGTGTAACTTGGCCAGCCTCTTTATTTCCCCTACTTTAAGTGGGTCATTCTAAAAAGATGGTCTTCCATTTGGTCAAGGAAAGGATACGGAAGAAGCTAAAGGGATGGAAAGATAAGTTGTTGCCATTTGCGGGTAGGGAGGTTCTCATTAAGGCCGTCGCCCAATCTATTCCTACCTATATAATGAGCATCTTCAAACTTCCTGCAACCCTTTGCGGTGATATCCAGTCTATGATCGCTCGGTTTTGGTGGGGTTCAAAAAATGAGGAGAGACAAATTCATTGGGCATCTTGGGCGAAAATATGTAAGCCGAAATCGGAAGGTGGAATCGGGTTTCGACACTTGGAGTCATTTAACGAGGCTCCGCAAGTTTGGAGGTTGATCCATATGCCAGATACGCTTTCATCACTTGTCTTAAAGGCTCGTTATTTTCCGAGGAGTTTTGTGTTGGATGCTACTATTGGTTATAATCCTAGCTACACTTGGAGGAGTTTGCATGGAGCAAAATGGGTTATTTGTGAAGGGTCGAGGTGGAGAGTAGGGGATGGCTCTAGCATTTTTGTATGGAAGGATAAGTGGCTACCAAATGCTCCAACTTTGAAGTGAAGGTAATTTCTCCCAGAAGAGAACAAGATATCAACATGAAGGTTTCGGACTTAATAGATTGGTCATGTGGTATGTGGGATGAAGGTAAAGTCAAACAAGCTTTCTTGGACTTTGAAGCTGATAATATATTGGCCATTCCTTTGAGTGAAAACCCAAGAAGGGACATCCTTGTATGGCATTATACTAAGGACGGAGTGTATACTACCCGGTCGGGATATAAGTTCATTAGATGGTTTAAGGTAATTAGAGAAGAAGCCTCTTCTTCCACTAATGTAATGTCTCTCCACTTTGGAATATTTATTGGTCATTATTACTTCCTCCTAGACTCGGCAACAAGAATCGGTTATGGAATAGCCTTTTAGTTGGCTTTCTCGTTCTTAAGGACTTTCTGGCCGGTAGGCTTTCTAGCGGACCTGCCTTGCTGACAGCTAAGATATTACATATATAGTTGTGTTTGCCTTCACTTAGAAACTCTACGCCCCCTATTAGAGTTAGAGTAAGGCATGCTCTCGAAACTATATTCGCTCGTTCTTGTCTCCAGCGATTAACCTATTCCAGGGCAGTCTGGTAGACGGATCGATTTATTTATACTTGCTCTTGAAGTAGAAAGCGTTCCATCTGTTCTTGAATAGCTTCTTTTAAAAGGGTTTCCGCTTCCTCAGTAAATGTTTTGGTAGAAGATAAAATTTCTTGGAACGCCGGTTTATTCGTTTTGACATAAGTACGTAATTCAACAAGAAATTTCCTTACTTGCTCAAGTTCTAATGAATCAAGATAACCATTTGTTCCAGTATATATAGTCATTACTTGTTCTTCCTCTTATGGTAGAGAAATCTATCTTACATAAGAGGAAGAACTAGTTAAGGCTTACCCTTAAGATAGATTTAGGTTGGGATTTAGCCCGTAGGGAATCAGCAACCAATAGGTCTTTGCCCAAACATTCCTATTGTATGAGACTTACAAGATGGTACCTTAAGGTGAGTTCGCGTAATCGTAAGTATCTTACTTAGTGCAAACAATTCTCCGCTCCGGGTGACTGGATCACCGGACCAGGGGAATCTTTCTATCTAAAAGAAAGGTCTTCAAGGAGTCAAAGCAAAGACAGAACTTTTACGGAAAAAGTAGACTTTGAGTATAGGGTTTCTCATTGCCCGTTGGTAACCTTATGGGTAGGTTTGGCCTTTCTATATGTTATGTTGATTTCTCCTCCATATATAGCACAGCAAAACAAGTCTTTTCGGCATCTAAGCAGTCGGGAAGAAAGGCATTGGCCGGACCTGAACTAGTCTTTCCCTTGGCCGGTGAGCAAAGCAAGTCCTTGCTGATATAATAACTCCTGGCTGTCTTTTAAGCAATTAAACTCTTATGGCATTAGCTTCAGAGGCTGGGGTTGTCCCAATTCCTTGATCTGATTATGAAAGAAGCTCTTCTGCAACTGCCTTAGCTCTTAGCTTAGCTGCGGGGTCCACTAAAGAAATTCTTTCAGCTCCAGTACCAACTTCTCAATGAAAGAGCTCTTTTCGGCATAAGAAAGAACCAGAAAGCAGAGCCTCGAAAAGGGGCTTTTTGACTCCCTATGTGGGGCGTGGGAAACTGACCAGTGAAGCTGGTGTTTAGTGGTGAGGCGTCCTAAAACCGACGAGTCTGCAATAGATTGGATTTTGAGGAAACCTAGGTCAAAAAGGTTACTGGGAAACTAAGCTAATAGAATAGGGTAGGGTTATTCGGCATTGATCGAAAAACCCCGGCGTCTATCTTCCCTTTCTTCTTCTCTTCCCGGGCTTCTTTCTGTGTCTATCTTAGTTGCTCCAGTCTTTGAAACTGAGTCGTAAGACGACGTTATGAAGCTCTGCGCCCCTAAGCGTAATAACTGACTTGCCTTTCCGGCGTCTATCAACGTTATTTGGAGCTTCGCCTCACCAGGAAGGACTTCATTAAACGGCCCTGAGGAAGCTAAGCAAGCCTGTTTCCTTGACCTTGTAGCGAACTTCTTTGAGGGAAAAGTAAATAAGCCGTGTCCTTTATAAAGAGATAATAGACTTCTTGGACAAACAGATAGATAGACTAACGGACAGTTACGTCAGTGATCGACTAATTGATAAGAAAAGGTAGTTGTCCTTCTTAGAAAGAGACTAAAGGGAACTAGCGGTCCTGTGCTGGTTGTTGAATAAGTCCGGGCCAATATGAACTGAGCTGCTATTAGCTATCTTTGCCTTCCTTCCCTAACTGAAATTGGGATAACCCCTGTAAGCTTCTTCTTTGAAAGCTAGATATGACTCTGGTAGTTTCTCAACTGAAATCCCTGAGTTAGGTTGTTCCTGTCGGGTTATACAAGATAGGACAGAAGAGATTCAATCTCTCAAGTGATAACCGAAGATAGGATCCATCCACTTCAGTTCCTTTCTATGGCCGCTGTTCAAGCAGAGAATAAGGGGGAAAGCCATTTACAGGGACCCCAACTAGCTACTGTAGGGTGGTTGAAGTAGAATGAATGAGAAGAAAGAATGATCTATCAAGCTCTTTTGTACCACTTCAATCGCTAGCCAGTAATCCAGCCTAACAGAGTGAAGCTAGGAATCCGTCAGTTCCCAAAGCTTCGTTTAGGAGACTAGCTTTCGCCAACGAATCTCCTTTAAGTCAAGTAGAATATCGACTTTCATGAAACTATAGCACAGACGATCCTTACCCGTGAAGGTAGTTGACTTGCTTAGTGCTTGCATTAAGGAAAAGTACACCCCGGCGTTTGTGATATATATGTTGTTAGGGAAATTGTACCGTTTGGGTGTCGGCGAAGAGGAAGATCAGCCCACGGACCCTGACTTTCTGATGTGTGGTTTCAGCATACCGATAGAAAGAGCAATGAATGGAACCCCCTTCCATCGACAAGTTCAGTTGTCTACCTTCTTTGTCAGTGTTCTTTTCTGCCTTTGCTCATACCAGGCTTCCTCATCATGCATGGCCCACTCCACTTTCTATCTACCGTGATTCATTTACTTAGTAACGAGTGCTCGCGCTCCGCTTCTCTTCCCTTTGCCCGCTATTCACTTGCTCTGGTATTTGAGACTTCGTCTCCCCTTGACACTTCCGCGGCTGCGCTTTTCCTTCAACTGCATACCAACTTAGAGGTTTAAGTCCTATAAAGTCAGAAATTCAAGCTTATACAGGTCCTATACAAGAAGAGTCCAATGATAGGATTCTTTTGTCGGTACAGCCGGAGAAAGCTTTGGAGGAAGAAGATTGAGGTTCGGAAGAAGGGGTCAAATTCCCCGTAGTGAATGAGGTAAAAAGAAAGAGGGGATCTCTGCTCGTGTGAGCTGATCCCATGCAGTTAACTCGAAATGAAATGGAAAAGTTTCACAAGATAGGACAAGAAAACGAGAACTACAGTTCGAGTGAGCGGCTAAGTAAGCAGAGCTCGTAACCTCGAGTTATGTATATAGAACTAATAATCAGTCTTCTCATCTTTAAAACACCTAAGTCCTAACAAAGCTACCAACCTTCTTGTACTTCCAGACAAGTAAGGAAAGCCGGGTGCTGGTGTTGAGTTAAACAAACAAACGGGAGTCAGATAATAAGAAACGAAAACAAAGACTTTTCGGAAAAACCCGAAGAGATATATCAGGATAAAGAGTTTGTAACTCACTTGCTTGCTAAAGGTAGCGCTAGCTAAGTAAGGTTTGCTAAGGTAAACTTGAGCTACGGACTTAGGAAAGAAGGCAGCTAGTCGCTTAGCAGAGCTCGTTCTATGGACAAGCGCATCGATTGAAGAGCAAAGAAGAAGGCCAGACTGTTGCCCGGCGGACAAGCTGGCTTTGAATAGGAACGAGATGAAGAGAGTTAGCTCGTTAAAGATACCTTTCTTTATAGATCAGGTTTGTAGCGAGCATCATGTCAGCAGCCCTTGCGACTGCGGGGAACCAATCAATAAGAAGGTCAGAGAAGACTCTTCTAAACAGGAATTCTATGATCCCTCAATTTCGCTCCTAGTAATATAATGAAAGCCGCTTCTGTCTTAGTGGCTTCTGTAATCCTAAGTCTAGTACTCGCAGAATCGATATCGCAAAGTTCATCTAGTTTCATTTAGTTACAGAGTTTTATTCTCCTAAAAGCAAACCAATGCCCGGCCTTCGATCGAGAACCAGAATCGCGGATAAGGGAACAGAAACATTCTCTTGGATCGTAAAGAGCTGAACGTGTTTCCAACTTTATGGGAGTAGGGGCAACCAGCTGGAACTGTTCTATTTTTACGAGTTGACGGACTGAGAGAACAAAGTGGACTAAAGGCCAAGAAGAGGAGAGGAAGCGTAAGCTAATAACGCTTACCGCAAAGAACTTTTTTCTTTCTATGAGCTGCCCTACCTATACCGACACCCGGGAAGCAAGCTACTTTGCTAATTCAATCCAATATAAACTAAAGAAAGGGTTGGGTTGGTCTACGCTAAAAGACGATTACCGGTAAGCATAAAAGTCTTCAGTGTCCCCTCGATCCGGTCTTTCAATGTACCCCGTTATTTAAGTCCTACGAGTTATCAAACAAGCAACGGATGAGCTACCGCTTTCTTAGTTGCGCTCACGTCACGCGCAGTCGTTTTCTTGGTTGGTGGGTAGGGTATTCTAAAGGGATGAATTTCATCCTCGCCTGGCTCAGGTTCGAAGATCAAGCCTAGTATAGGCGACGGGGAAATGGCTATCAGTTCTGACTCCTTTCCCATCTCTAAAGTAAAGGTAGTTGATCCGAGTGGAGGTTGCCTCCGCTGTTCTTCCTCGCCCAGTCAGTCATGTCGGGAGCAGGGAAGGTGAATTTGTTCCGGGGTAAGGTTATCAAGATGAAAAGGAAAGACAATAGTAGAAGAGATCGATCCCACTAGCTTGGCAGTAGAACTTTTTTCAGAAGCTGGTAGAGAGTAGAGAATAGAATAGGCTGTGATGCCAGAAGAAGGGGAGAGAGATTTTCACTCTTGAGAGATCCTTTTAAGACTACCAGGGGGATAGAAGCCCACGGAGCGGTAGGCTAAGCCGGAAAGAGAGGATCGGAACTAACAGACAGCTCTAACCGAAGGGAGAGGGTCGACTAAAAGGAGAGCTCTAACTGAAGCTACTAACCGAGCTACTAACAGATTGAACTAGCAAGAGCCGCTACCCTAACTGCTACGACTAAAGAGCAGATAGAGCTACTACCGAAGGGAAAGTAGCTTCCTGAAGGCAGTTGTCTCTTCTTTGATAACCAATTAAGGTTATACAAACAACCAGTAACAAGAGGCACAAAACAGGCCAAAACACAGAAGACATCATCTAAGGTACTTTACAAGCTAATTTCCTAACTTGAAAACACCTTGAGTAAATAAGAGTTTTGATCTTTCTCACAATCTCATCAGGCTTCATTTCATTTCAACTTGCTGGAACTTCCTAGCATTCCTCTCCCTCCAAATGAAGTAAACTGCAATTGAAATGCGCATTCTGAAAATACAGCTTGCTGATGAGTTGGATTGACAGTGAGCAGATTGCAGAACACCCTGCCAATCCCCTGCAGTCCTCTTCATTCCTAACCAACACAAAAGAGAGCTCCAGATTTCATATGAGAATTCACAAACAAAGAAAAGATGATCTCTGGTTTCATCTACATTGCCACACAGCACACACAACTGATCACACACTATCCCAAACTTCTGCAATCTATCACAGGTTGCAAGTCTGTCCAGAATAGTGAGCCAAGTAATAAAAGTGCATTTTATTTTGGAGGACTGAAATTCTTGCAGAGCATTTGCCCCTTCAACACGTACTCAAAATTACCCTCAAAAAGATTAGGGCATAAAAGACCCAACCAGTTATTCACTCAGGAAAGATTCAGTTTCAGTTAGTGTCCAATTCAAATTCCTTTTCTATCAAACGGAACCTCCATCTCAGAGGATATCTCATAAGCGAGTCCAGCTTCAGATCGAAGTCCTGATTCACCAATCTCCAAGTAAGCAACCTTATCTAATAAGAAAGGGAGTCGTGCTCGCTGCTTTTAGCAGGTATGTAGTATATTATACTGCTTCGCAGCTTAAGGTAGTTTACCTTAAAACTTGAAAGAGTATGGTAATAGGAAGGACCTCGTTTTCAGAAAGATCAGTGAATTTCGTTGCCTACCCGCGCTCACTCACTTCGCTAGCCGAAGCATTTGTTTTCTCTCTTCCCTTCCCTCTTCGCTAACCTCTATTTCGTTGAATGCTATTAAGTCTGGGATCGAGCCCTTATATTCTAGTGTTAGCTTTCTTCCAACAGCAGATTAATTCGCAAGAACCGATGCCGTACTTCTTCAGTGGAATGCCCCGTAACCTTACTAACTATAGTTAGTTCGTACTATTACAAATACAAAGCATGCAACGCGCACTAAAAGCTTTCTTTAAGACAACAACCCAGGAATTTATTGATTCGAGATCCCTCTTCCTCAAGCTTCGCTTAAGCGATTACATACCTCAGTAGCTAGGAATCTTCTCGTTTAGGTGTTCATGATGTTATTGACTGGAATTATGCTTCAATGGGTAAGTATGTGTGGAATGTGGCTACCAAGGCTGACTGCCTGTGGGTGAAATGGGTCGACCATGTTTATATGAAAGGGAGCGATTGGTGGAGTTATTCTCCTCCCATTTCTGCAAGCTGGTATTGGATGGAGGGCCATATGCGCTCTCAAGGTAAGATTTACGACTGGGTATAGAGGTAACTCTTGGATGGCTAATCCAAGAGGGCTCTACTCGGTTAGTAGTGGCTACAAATTAGAGGTGTGAATACTAATGTTCCATGGTCGAGATGGGTTTGGAATAGGCTTAATTCGTCTAAGCATAGCACCAACAGAACACACACACTATCCAATCAAACAGGTTTTCATCCTGTCATTACATCTACACAGTACAAGGAAGATTCTGTCTCTAAAAAGTCCATCAGGGTGTTTACAAGTTCCATCAAAAATCTTCTTGTTCCTCTTAATCCCTATATCAAGGGAAGAATTGTTAGTTATATCGGAGTATACTTTATACCATACCACAATTGGATTAAAATGTGGTTAACATTCCTATTTCCTATCTCCCTTCCTCTACTAAACTCGATCGAGGAAAATAAAGTTTTGACTGGGTTAAAAAGTATTCCACCTAATCTAATGATTTCTTTCCTAACCTAATATTTTATTTATATTTATACTAGATTTCGAGGTTCGTTGACTGGGTACATAGAAAGCGGTAAAGGTCCGATACAAAGGAAAGGGTTGCGAGGCTTAAGACATAGTAAAGAATAGGGAGGGCTACCTCTTTATCCAGCCTTACAAGGTTAGACCTTGACTATCCTCTAATCCTTAGACAATGGATCGATATGAGAGGGATGACGAGAAAGATCACTCCTAAATGCAACCGTGATCCTTATATACGAGACCGTCCCCTGCCCGAGCGAGTAAGCAAGAACGAATTAACGGAGTCGCTCGACCCGTTCTGAAAGAAGTGATATTTCTCCAAATTTAGATAACGAATGAACCTTATCTATATCTCATAGAATGAAAGGTATGAGAAAACTTTCTAAGGAAAAGCTTGCATTATAAGTCTTTCTGATAAAAAGAAAGGTAAGGTTGAAGTAATATAGAAAGAAACTATGCGTCGGTTGTCCAACAATTTCGTCCAAATCACACATCTTTCTTCTCTCTCAAGGTAGAGGCGCACGTTTAGGGCGATTTACTATCGTGCGCACTTCACCATTGATGGCGAAGAACAAGAAATCTACGATCTCTGATAATGCTGCGAGTTCTTCGGTATCATCTCTGGTGGCTGAGGGTTCGGTAGGAGTACCTGTTTCCGGGACTGATGAGGTGTTGGTACAGCCTCCTCCGTCTTTAGTTCACCCTTCAGCTGGTTTGGTTACGGTGCAGATGCAGGATGTTATGGTGCAATTTAGTAGGTCTTTGGGCCTTCCTCAAGTTCCTACTTCTCCGACCTTGTCTTCTTCGACTATTCGTCCTCCTTCGAATGTAACAGTGTTACCACCTGTCACAGACTCTGTTTCCGGTGCAGTTGGTCGAAGACTTGATTTGGGAAATGAGCGTGTTCAATCGGCGAATTTGGGATCTAGCAATGGACAATCTGAACCAACCATGGGTTAATGTTGCTAAGGGGCCTTCTCATGCTGCGAAGGGGGCTTCTCTATCTTTTGTGGCTCTCCTGCTTAAGGATGGGAAAAAGGCAATTGCAGAAAGAGGACAAAGGGAAAAGTGGGAGGCTGCTATGGTCTTCTATGTTGTTGGTTCAAATCCTACGATCACTGCAGTTAAGCGTGAAGTTGCTAATGCCTGGAATAATGTAAGTTCTCCTAGTATCTACTTGCATGAGGCTGGTTATTTCATTCTGCAATTTAAGTCTATTTCAGATAGAAAGAAAATTGTCTTTTCTGGACCTCACCCTTTTTATGGAAAGCCTGTTGTTGTTAAACCATGGACTCATACCTTCCATTTCAATGAGGAGGTTTTGAAAGTCATACCACTGTGGGTTAGGTTGCCAAATCCGCCTTTGAACTGTTGGAGTGCTGATTCACTTAGCAGAATTGGTAGCCTGCTTGGAGTCCCTTTGTTTGCTTATTCATGTACCTCTAAGCAACTTCGAGTCTCATTTGCTAGGCTCCTACGATCACTATGGATATTACCAACAAATTGCCTGATCATGTCGGGTTGGAGGATAGTAATGGGGTCCTTTTTCAGCAGGATGTTTCCTATGATTGGACTCCCTCTTTCTGTGAAAGGTGTAATAAAGTGGGGGATAATTGTGATAAACCTAAGCCTAAGAAAGAAGTGAAAAAGGTCTGGGTTCCTGCAGCAGGAGACTGAGCAAATGAAGGAGGGTGTGGCTGAGCCATCTTATGCTCCTCCTGTTACTCAAACTCCTGCCAATCAGGTAGCTCAGGCAACTGTTAACACTGAAGAGGCAGGGTGGAAATTGGTTACTAGAAAGAGTAGGGGTACCACTAAGCATCCTGTGGATCCTACTACTTCAACCCTTTTTCTATTTTAGATGATGACAGTGGTGAAGTGGGGCATATTGCAGATAGACTGGATGTCATTGGGGAAGGGATATCCAACCCTTATTTTACCTGATGAATTTCTGGGAATATTAAGGGTCTTAATAGTGACCCTAAAATAAAGTTGGTTAAGAAGTTTCTTGCTACTCATTTACTCCATTTGTTGTTTGAGACTAGAGTTAAGAATATAAATCAAAAGAAAGTTCTGTTGCCTAGAACCTGGTGTTGGTTGGATAATTACTCCCATTCTCCTAGAGGGAGGATATGGGTGGGGTGGGATCCAGTTTGTGTTGATGTTCAGCTTTTGCATTGTATGGATCAATTCTTGCACTGTTCTGTGACCCATAGGGATTCTCAAAGGCACAACTTTCTAACCTTCTGTTATGGTCTTCATACTGTTGAAGACAGGAAGTCTCTTTGGGGGGCATTAGCAGGTTTGGTTGGTGTCTATAAGGCTCCAATCCTGCCTTCTTTAGAGAGTTTGGGACACCTCTTAAGGGATTCTCTTAAAGTGGGTGATAAAAGCTCTCTATGCTAAAAAGGTCTTTATATCTTAGGTATCCGGCTTCTCATAATCACTCTTAGTACCCTCCCCTTCATCTTTCTCTAATTGACTCATTTCTTCAGTTCTCTCTATCTCATCTTTCTTCTTCCAATCAGTTGCTTTGCCCTTTTCTTTCGTTTTTAACAACATCTTCTTAAGATCCTCGTACTCTTGACCCATATTCTCCTTATCTTTTTGGAGTGCTACTATACTATCTAATAGCGCTTGAGGCCGCTTTAGTCTATACATATTGTTGGCGGAGCGCGTTCTTCAATATCATAAGGAGTGGTTGAATCATCATCTTCAGTAATCCTCTTCGTGCTAGGCTTAATACCCAGATTGAAATAGGTCTCTTTCCTACAGACAGCTAGCTCTTCCCAATTTATGCGGAATTTCTTATCCACCTTTACCCGAATCTTACGCCTAGGCCAACTGCTTTTCAAACCATTCAGGACTCACATGATCTTTCGCTGGGCCCTTGAACTTTGTTACACTATTCCCATCTCGGTATGTATAGGCTTTGGCTGCTAAAAAGATACCAACTTCAATATCGTCTTCTAACTTAAACAAGCCTAATGCGGATGAAGAGACTGCAGAGTCAGGAAGAGGATTACCTAGCACCACGGAGTCTGTGTCCGTGTAGTAGCAGTCTTCTCTTGAAATGAAAGGATACATGTGCATTCTTGAATAAGCGGTAATAGCCGCAGATAGATGAACAGCAGAGTTCTTAGGTGGCTCCCAATTACTGATATCATCACCTACGTTGCTATGATAGGATACCATGAAGAGGTCTTTTCTAAGAGGTTGAGAGTCGATAAATGATTTAAGTTTCATCAGTTTCAGATAGCGATCCTGGTCGCAAATCTCAGTAAAAGTACTGCTCGGATTGATCCCAAACCTTCCGTATAGAGAATGAATAAGGATCTTATACACAAAGGACAATGCATCATTACCTTCTTTCTTAGCCAGTAACCGACTCGAGCTAACATAAGACTTGAAAGGGCTTTCCTTCCTCTCGAAGAGGTAGCCAGAGAGCGGCACCACACTGTACCCTAACTTTACAGCATATTTGAACTCTTCGCTAAAGTAAACACCAACCCACTTACCTGTAGGAAAAATCATAATATTATCCTTACCCAGGTTTAAAAATATCTTTAGGACATACCACATATGCCTCAATAAACCCAAACAGAGTATCAATATCCTTACCACCCAGATAAGAATGCCACACAGAGGTCCCACACGGCATATCTCCTTCTTTCATTACATGAGGGTAGAGAGAGTTCACATCGTAGTAGTACAGGTTAGAACCTCGATGCTTGTAGACATCACTATGACCACCATAGTAACCACTACGCTCGAAGAGACAAGCCTAGTATAGGCGACGGGACGTACGGGCTACTGCTTCTGTCTGTTTCGAGTGAAGCGCCGGTTGAGTGCCGGGGCTCTGAGAAGGGTAAACCGGTGATTGAGACTGTTCCGGAGCTGGATTTGACTGATTCAGACCTGGATGAAAATATCTTGTCCCCTGCGCAATCGGAGAGGGTGTTGTCTGCTCAATTGTCGTCTCGGCGTCAATTGTCGGAGTGGTTGTGTGTCCTGAAGTAGGGTGGGGCTGGATCTTCTCAGCCGCGGCCGAGTCCTGCTGTGGTGGCCAGCACTCCACCTACTGTTCCTTCTGTTCGTATTATGTTTGATGATATTGCGGAGGAAGTTTATTACTGGAATTCGGCTCTGGTGTGTTCAATTTTGGGTGCTTCTCCTCCCCTTGAGGTGTTTGCTGGTTTTGCAAAGAGGATGCGGGGCAAATGGGGTATCTCGAAGGTGGCATCCATGCCATGGGTAAGGGTATTTACATTGTGCGTTTTGATTCTGTTGATAGCAAGGATAAGGTCTTGTCTGTTGGCATGTCCATGTTTGACTCCAACCCTGTTATAATGAAATCCTGGTCTGTTGATCTTGATTTATCGAAGGATGGGATTACTCATGCTGGGTTCAATTTCCGCCAATATTGGGGACAGAGAGCTCTGACTAAGATTGCTAGCTTGTTGGGACGGATTCGTTCGTTTATTAAGCTAGATCGTGCAACGGATGAGAAGGATAAGCTTCAATACGCGAGGGTGCTGATTGATGTGCCAATTCAGAGTCCTCTCCCTTACTTTATCTCTTTCCTAAATGAACATGGGGTGGTGGTTGATCAAGAGGTCAAGTTTGAATGGAGGCCAGTTCTCTGTGAGGGGTGTAAGAATTATGGTCACACTGTGGATAAATAATAGGTCTTCCCTATTTGAGCAAGGTTTGAAGGGCCTTCGGGATATAGCAAATGTTGTCCAAAACTCCAACTAGCCTCATCAACATCAACATGAAAGAATCCCGTGAATAAATAAGAGGAGTCATCTTCTCTTTAAGAGTTCCTTATCTGTTTTCAAGGTAAGGTTCGATAGAGCTGAGCCGATAGAACAAGAAAGCCGGCTGCGCGTGACTAACGCGCAACGGATTTCGCGTTAGCTTATCCGTTGCTTGTTGGGGCGAAGAGGGATTTGAGTCTACCGCCTAAATGAAATCTTCCCCTCTCTGTCACTAGTCTAGTCCTTCTATTCTTTCTCAATAATTCCACTCCTTAATGCTTTTCAAGCACTAAGTAAGTAAACTACCTTAGAGAAGGGGAATAAAAAAAGTGCTTCCGTTTAGCTCTTCCTTCCTGTCTTCTCCCTCAGAACTTGCATTCGAGGTTCCATTTCTACTAACTATATTTAATCCATGGTTCAAAGATCGACGTATAGTAATAGTAGAGACGGCGGGGGCGAAGAGACAAGTATAGTATAGTATATGCGTCGGGGGAAGAAGCCTAAAGAGTGTGAGGAATGGATGGCAACCGGAGAGTTCCGGGCCGCCAACATGGTCTTTTCAAAGGACGACCCACTCTCTGGGGAACGAACGATCAGAGATGCTTTCATTTTTCCAAGGAGCAAGGGGAAGGGCTGCATTACGACAATAAGACCTTACTTTAGAAGGCATGGATTTTTCATAGCTGGAAAAAACAACCTCGTGTCTGATTCCTATCTTCTTTTTATACTTATTTATTCGCTTTGTTGCCTCATCACGATGACGCAGCGTCTCTACGAGACGCAGAAGCGGCAGAGCTGAATAACGTCGTTTTACGACTCAGTATCGAAGAGACAAATAGCGTATAGACGCCGGAAGGGAAACGGGCTTACAACGTTTTGTCGTACAGGAGGGTCACATTTCGGGAGAAGCGGAGAAAACCCTAACCCTATTCTCGGATAAGCTAGTTTTGCAACCTCTACTACATTTGTTTTTACCATATTTACTCTATTTTGTACGTTTCGGGTATAGCAATGAACATAAGGATGATACTGGAAAATCTGGTCCGAATAATCTCGATAGTAGTTCCATGAACAATCCTTTGCGGGGTTGGATTTAGTTACCTATGAATGAATAAATCATACTCCCGAATGGCTTTCCAAACCCGACCGTAAAGAATGCCTTGACGCATTCCATTTTGTTCCATTTCTCGCAGATAGCGAGCCAAAGTGGACACTTTTAGGGGAGTACCCCGAGGAGAAAAAAGAATCCCCCTTAAGGAGGCTAATTCATTTAGAATCTTTTGAGACGGAATGCCGTCCAGAATAAGACAGCGTTCTATCTTTTTCTCGAGCGCCACTTGATAATACAATAGATTCTCGATGTCAAGATCCGGATGCACCAAAGACTGTAGGCGTAGCCTATTAAACAATTGCTCTCGTCTAATCTCATCATTCAATAAATAATGCTCTACTTCGAATTGGGGGGGCTCTTCATTGACCCCTTGTGGGACCGCTTGTGGAGCCGAAGAAGATGCTTCCTCTTGGCCTCCATACGTCCTTTCAATCCAGTTTTCACTCATTTCTGAGATAGACGGAACCGGCGACGAGGGCATAATAGGTAAGCCTGCCTCCTCGGAACTAGAAGCATTAGCTACAGTCACCGGAGAAGTCAGAACTACGAACACGAGGATAGCAAATTTAATCGCCAACTTAGTAATATTTTTGTTATAGTGGAAATGCCATAAAGCGCGAACCAAGATCCATGATACGAAAACCAAAATCAGAATGAGGAAGAAAAAGATATCATGATGTAAGTCTATTATTCCTTGCATCATAGGTGTTGCTGCGTCTTGAAAAAGGGAATACAGGATTTTGAGTTTTACAATCATTTGGTTCATTCTTTGACTGCTCTGCTCTCTCGAGAAATGAAGAAAGACTTGTCAGAAATCACCGGTCGGGTTTTCCAACCAGGAAATAAGGCAAATAGAAACAAAAGGCTGTACTCTTTTCCAAAAAGAAAAGGGAAAACATACTGTTGGAAGGCTTCGAACATAACAGAGTAAGTATATCATTCTTCTAACACTAATTGATTTCTAATTTACGATTTTCTGTTCGTAAATCATTCTTTGTCGATTCGATTTTATGAAAGAAAGTAGAATATGAACCAACCATAAGTAGATACTGCGCCTTCGGCTTGTGTCTACCTTCCCTTCGCCGTTAGGCATTATGAAGCTAAGTCTACGTACGTTGATTCTCTTATGATTTTTTATGCGAAGACTGAAGTGAAAGGTCGTTAGACCCAGAGGCTTTAGACCTGAATAACGTCGATAGACGAAGGTATTGAAGAACCCAGTTGATAGACTTTTAAGCGAAGAGCTGAATAACTAAGTAGGGCTCAGTATCTTTAGAGTCAGTAGCGTCTAGTATAGACGCCGGGTGGATTGGTTTCAATTAGGGAATGGCAATACTCATTCTTTTTTTGCTGCTTTGAAACAAACACAGGACTGGTAAGAACAGGATTGATTCTTTATATACAGAAGCTGGGGCTTTTCTCACTGATCCTAGTGCCGAAGGGAAGATAAATAATGGGATAGACTCGACATATTATCAATTATACCTCTTGCGCGGGCGGGGGAAGCTGACATTAGTAAGAGAAACCTTTCTTTAAGTGAAAAAGCTCCACTTCTATACAATTCCAATATACTCTTCTAATCTAAACATGGTGTCTCATCAACTGTTTGTCTCGGGCTTACATTAGCTGCTTGAACGATACCAAATGCGCAATTGTAAACCTATAGAGACTCCTGTGGAAGCCTAAGCCTTGATATGGGTCCTAAGACCCCAGAAGAAAGAGAGAAGATGTCAAGAGTTCCCTATTCCACCTCAGAAGAAGAGAAAAGACTAGTTTTGGATCAGATTCTTTAACTTTAGCCAGAAGGTTAGGCCCTGGAAGGGCGTCTTATTATACTCGCATGGGTGGTCTTTTTCTTTTAAGGCGTCCTAGAGAATTTGAACTACAAACTGTTAAAGTGAAAACTGAAACTAGAGTGGCTTACTTAAAGGGGAATCGGCAGTCTTGTCTTTTATTCATTATTCCTGGAACTCAGACTCCTGAAAGCACCTCCGGTCGACCAGGTCTAATGCACTAAAGGAACTGTCTGCTGCGTTGCCAAGGACGGCGCCCTGTAGGGGGAATCCATATTCTTTTTAGCAGGTGTTAGGACTCTTCTTCCTTAGCCTTTATTTAATCAGCTCTTCGCCCCTTCGTCTATCAACGTTACTTGGCTCTTCTTTCCGGCGTCTATACTAGACTTGTCTCTTCTCCTCTTCGCAGAAATTCTCGATGCTTGTCTCTTCGCCCCTTACAATAGATCAAACTTATCCTCGGATTACCTTAGATTATCTATTCTATTGGATTCACAAAGTCAATAAAGAAAACAGTTCCTTTAGCTTAAGCAGTCCTATTTCGCTACCGCTGGAAGTCAGCTTAGCCGGAGACCTTAAGGAA